CTTGACCTTTTCTAAGTGGGGACAGAATGAAACGACCATAATAAAGACGCTTACTATCTACTCTTGATTCAACACACTTCCACCGTAGTGTTTGGGTGGATCCTGTTACCTCCTCTCGAACCATAATAGATTAGTATTTATTTGATCATTGAATCGTTTATTTCTCTTGAAAGCGGTTTAATTCTTTTACAGACGTCTTTTTTTAGGAGGTCGACATCCATTATGCGGCATAGGTGTTACATCGCGTATACAACTTAACCGTACACCACTTTTAGCAATGGCTCGTAATGCGGCATCTCTTCCGCTACCAGCCCCTTTTACCATAACTTCTGCTCGTTGCAAACCCACTGTACGAATAGCATCTACTGCTGTTCTTTGACCAGCATAGGGCGATGCTTTTCTTGAGCTTTTGAATCCACAAGTACCTGCGGAAGACCAGAAAACCACCCGACCTTGCGGGTCTGTAACAGTTATAATGGTATTGTTGAAACTGGCTTGAACATGAATAACCCCTTTTGTTATTCTACGTGCACTCTTCCGTAAACTAAAACGGGCATTCCTACGCAAACCAATACGCACTTTCTTACGTGAACCCATTTTTGGTATAGCTTTTGTCATATTTTATTATCTCATAAATATGAGTTAGAAATAATAAAAAGAAAAAAAGATACAAAGATATCCGTTTCAGCGTTAAATATATCCTTTACTTTCATTTTTTGATTAGGAATTTTGACATTTCTGTGGGTACTTTTTTCCTTTTTAGAAAGGAAAGCTCCTTTTTCGAAAGATTACCCCTGTCTTTGTTTATGCTTCGGGTTGGAACAAATGACTCTAATTCGCCTACGCCTACGAATCAGTCGACATTTTGTACAAATTTTACGAACGGAAGCTCTTATTTTCATATTTCGGTATTCCTTTCTTAAACTATGAATCTACTCTTTGGGAAAAAATAAGCCTCTTCACTTAAATTTTGAAATTTGGAATTTTTTTATCCTAGAAAAACCTAATCCTTTGAATCTTTGGTATCCTTCAAATCTTCAGTATCCTTTGATTCTTCGGTACGCCGCGAATCCTTATGGGGAAGTCTATAAATTATACGTCCCTTGCTTGAATCATAACGACTTACTTCAATTTTGACCTTATCTCCCATTAGTATTCGTATAGAACTGGACCGGATTTTTCCTGAAATATAGCCCAGGATGATGGTGTCATTCTCTAAGCGAACTCGAAACATTCCGTTGGGTAGGGCTTCTGTAACTAAACCTTCGAAAGTAACTTTTGGTTCTCTCAGGTTTTTTTTTTCTCTCATATTTTTTCTCCTATTTTTCTATTTGCATTTTAAAAATAGGAAGTTCGAGATAGAATTCGGGTACTATAGGCGGGGCCATTACCATATATAACATAAAACTTCTCCCCCAATTTTGTTTAGTCGAGCTTCTCGATCTGTCATTATACCTTGAGAAGTAGAAAGAATAGCAATTCCCATTCCGCCCAAAACCTTAGGAATTCCTTGATAGTTAGCATAAATTCGTAAGCCTGGTCGGCTGATACGCTTTAAAAAGGTTCTAGTTCTATATATTCCCTTTCTAGTCCTTCTCTCTTGATGTCGTAAAGTTGAAACCAAGAAATATCTGTTACTTTCTTGATGTTTCCGAACACTTTCAATAAAACCCTCTCGTAGAAGTATTTTAACAATGTTTTCGGTAATATTTGTAGATACTACTCGAACAGTTCCTTTTTTACTCATGTCTGCGTTTCTTATAGAGGTTAGTAAATCAGCAATAGTGTCCTTGCCCATAAGATTCTAATTCTAGGTTCCTCCTAATTTTTAGATAATCAACATGTTTTCCTTTCTCTTTTTATTTTGGATTTTAAAGCATATACGTAAAACATAATCTACTCATTTTTTCTTTGATCTATATTTCATCTACTAGTATTTATAATACTTCAGGGGCTAGTGAAACAATTTTAGTAAAATTCAATTCTCTCAATTCCTCGGCAATCGCGCCAAAAACTCGAGTTCCTTTTGGATTTCCTTTTTGATCAATGATAACTGCTGCATTGTCATCATAGCGTATTATTATACCGTCTTCACATTTGAATTCTTTACATGTACGTACAATTACAGCTCGAATTACTTCGGATCTTTCTAGAGGCATTTGGGGCACTGCGTCTTTGATTACAGCAACAATAACATCACCAATACGAGCATATCGCTGATTACCTGCAGCTCCTATGACTCGAATACACATCAATTTTCGAGCTCCACTGTTATCCGCTACATTTAAAAGGGTCTGAGGTTGAATCATATTATTTGGATTTCAATTTGTTATTTCACTGCAAAGGAATGAAAGATATATTGTCTCTCCAGAAGGAAAACCCGGGGTTTTTTATCTTCAATGCTCATTTTTTGGGGGGAAGTCTATATCTCTAATCTAATAAATTGGCTTCGTATGGGCATTTTACTGGCAGCTATGGAGATAGCTGCTCTAGCTATAGTTTCAGATACTCCGCTCATTTCATAAAGTATTCGACCCGGTTTAACAACGGCTACCCAATATTCGGGGGATCCCTTTCCTGAGCCCATACGTGTTTCTGTGGGTCTTAGTGTAACCGATTTGTCGGGAAATATACGTACCCATAGTTTTCCACCACGACGTGCATATCGTGTCATTGCTCTTCGTCCTGCTTCTATCTGTCTCGCCGTAATCCAAGCGGGTTCAAGTACTTGAAGAGCATATCTACCAAAACAAATACGATTGCCTCGGCAGGATTTTCCCTTCATTCTTCCTCTATGTTGTTTACGAAATCTAGTTCTTTTGGGGTTATAGTCGATGGTTCTTTTTTAGTTCCATCTCTACTGCAAAACTGGACATGAGAGTTTCTTCTCATCCAGCTCCTCGCGAATGAAATGAGAAAGTGTGCAAATTTCTCTAATTCCATAATAGATACACATCAATATATAATAGAATGTTTTTTTATTTTGGATTTCTTAAAATATAAAAATATATAGTCAAGAAAGAAGATCTAGAATATATACAAATTCTATATTTGTATATAATGTAATCTTTCTTTTTATAAGGAATATTCTTATTTTTACCCTTATTGAATCATAGTTAAAGTATTCTAATCCAATAAGGATTTCGCGGGCGAATATTTACTCTTTCTTGTCTTATTTGTTAATTTAGAACTTTATCAAATAAAGCAATTTTTTGGTTTGTTCCGCCATCCCACCCAATGAAGTATTAGGATTCTTTTCAATAAAATCAATCCTATGCAGTCATAGGTTTTGTCGTTCCCACAGCTTCTCCTTTAATGGTTAGGTTTGAATCCTGCAACGGAGCTTCCAAACTTTCTGAGTTAATTTTCTCAGTTTTATTAACCTGGGCTGCTCTTTATTATTGCTTTAATTTTTTTTATTGTTTCACAAAATTACGATTTTAAATTCTCTCTTATTATATTGATGCTTTATCACATTGCCTTTTATGATGTAATTCATAGACCATCCACATAGGAATCTTATATCTTTATTATTTTTCCTTCTATCTATCATCCCTCCTTTTATCCACATCCCTTTAGTTTTGTTTCACAACCTAGAATCCGGTTTCTTTTTTAGAAAAAAAAAATGCAGTTGCTACAACTATATGATAGATCTACTCATTTATGATAGATGTATTTATTCACATAGTGACTGTTTCTTTGTTAGGATCTCGACAATATGAAGCAATAGGTTGGTTATTAGTTAATTTTCCATAATTACTAAGTTTTTTCTATTTTTAGTAGAGTTCACTCAAATTTTTTTTTATTTCCATTTTTACCCTAAAGAAAAAACTAACGAGTCACACACTAAGCATAGCAATTATATTAAAAGATTTATCAATTTTCATTAAATCTTATAGAAAGAGGTATAATTTCTCCTTTTTTATTTTTTTGGTATTTTTGGAAAATAAGGCTCTTGTCTTTTTTATTCTATCACTGGTCTGAATGAGAAGACAAGGTTAATTATTCTTCTTCGACGAATATCCAAATTTTTACACCTAATACTCCATAGATAGTTCGAATTGGATAGCAGCAATAATCAATTTTAGCGCGAATTGTTTGGAGGGGAAGTCTACCCTTTTTGATGCATTCGGCACGTGCAATTTCTTTCCCTCCTAGACGGCCTGCAATTTTTATTTTTACTCCCCTTATATCCGCTTTTTTAGTTAATTCAATGGCTTTTTTCATTGCTTTTCGGAATGAAACTCTATTTTTTAATTGGAAAGCTATATATTCTGCAAGAATGTTAGGTTGTCTATAAGGTTCTTTAACTTTTTCGATAGCAATATTAAGTCTCTGGTTTACAGAATTAACTTCCTTTTGGATATCTTTCTCTAATTCTTCGATTGCTCCTTTTTTCTTTAATAAATTAGGGAATCCAATATGGATTATAACGTGAATTGTATCAATTTCTTTTTGAATTTCTATATGTGTAATTACTTCGGAACTTGAGTCTGATTCTATTTTTCTATTCGAGCTTTTTTTCCTATTTTTTTGTATATAGTTCTTGATACAATTCCGTATTTTTTTATCTTCTTGTAGACCTTCAGAATAATTTTTTGGTTGTGCGAACCAAAAGGAATGGTGATTTTGGGTTGTACCAAGTCTGAAACCGAGTGGATTTATTTTTTGTCCCATATTTTTCTATTCTATTTTTTTTTTTTTACTGGGAATCTAAATCTTAGGTTGATCTAAAAGTTATTTAGATTTCTTTATTATATTTAGTACAATTGTTATATGACACATGGTTTTTTTTATAGGATAACCACGCCCTCGAGCCCGAGGTCTGAATTTATTCATAATAGTACTCCTATTCACCTCTGCTTTTGTTATGAATAAATTAGCTTTGTCGAAATCCCTATAATGAGTAGCATTTGCTGCTGCCGAATAAACCAACTTTAAGATGGGATAAGATGCTCGATAAGGCATGAGGTTCAGTATCATAACGGTTTCCTCGTAGTAACGCCAACGAATCTCATCAAGAACTCTTTGTGCTTTAAAAACAGACATATGTATGCGTTTTTGTGCTTTGAAAACCCGTTCGAATTTAAGTAGACGATCGGTTGGAACTTTTCTTGCGAGTTTCCGTAGCCCGTTCCTCTTTTTCTTTATCCTAGGGGTATACTTTACTAATTTGAAACTTGTCATAAATAAGGTTATTCCCCGCCTACACTTTACTTTATTTGAATCCTATAAATTTTGTTTATTCTGAATCTTTCTATTCTGAATTCAGTTAACGACGAGATTTAGTATCCTTTCTTGCACTTTCATAACTCGTGAAATGCCGAGTAGGCACGAATTCCCCCAATTTGCGACCTACCATAGGATTTGTTATGTAAATAGGTATATGTTCCTTTCCATTATGAATCGCGATTGTATGGCCAACCATTGCGGGTAGAATGCTAGATGCCCGGGACCACGTTACTATTGTTTCTTTCTCCTCCTTCATATTGACCTTTTCTATTTTTGTCAATAAATGACGAGCTACAAAAGGATTCGTTTTTTTTCGTGTCACAGCTGATTACTCCTTTTTTTCATTTTTAAAAGTGGCATCCTATGTCCACTATCTCGATCGAGGTATGGAGGTCAGAATAAATAGAATAATGATGAGTGGAGAAAAGAGAAAATCCTTTAGCTGGATAAGGGGCGGATGTAGCCAAGTGGATCAAGGCAGTGGATTGTGAATCCACCATGCGCGGGTTCAATTCCCGTCGTTCGCCCATCGCATTATTGCAATGCAATTTTCCATATTCCTAGTTACGTATTTACTTACGGCGACGAAGAATAAAACTATCACTATATTTTTTCCTTTTCCTAGTTCTTCTTCCAAGCGCAGGATAACCCCAGGGGGTTGTGGGTTTTTTTCTACCAATGGGGGCTTTCCCTTCACCGCCCCCATGGGGGTGGTCCACAGGGTTCATAACTACCCCTCTTACTACGGGGCGTTTACCTAGCCAACACTTAGATCCGGCTCTACCCAAACTTTTTTGGTTCACCCCAACATTACCCACTTGTCCGACTGTTGCTAAGCAGTTTTGGGATACCAAACGGACCTCCCCGGATGGTAATCTTAAAGTGGCCAATTTACCCTCTTTTGCAATCAGTTTCGCTACAGCACCTGCTGCTCTAGCTAATTGCCCACCCCTTCCACGTGTGATTTCTATGTTATGTATGGCCGTGCCTAAGGGCATATCGGTTGAAGTAGATTCTTCTTTTTTCTCAAAAAACCCCTTCCCAAACTGTACAAGCTTCTTCCAAAGCATACGGCTTTCTAGATGTATATGACGATCTCTAGACAGATGGATCTTATATGAATCGTATGATGAAGTACCACATGAGTGGATATATAGAAAAGGAATCCAAATCTGCCGAATCGCTCATGTTATGATCTTCTACATCCTAGGTCTCCGCGTTCCGTCATCTGGCTTATGTTCTTCATGTAGCATTCAGATCGAATGACTCTATGAAATTACGTCGATACTTCCACATATTATGGGTAACGTAGGAGACATCCCTATTTTCACCCGGGGGTCTTAATTACCACTGCTTAGCTTTCAATTCGCCTCTGACCATCAAATTAAATGTGAATAACCCGTCCTCCTCTCTTTGAAACAAGGGGCGCTTCCGGTTCTGTGCGTGCTTCAAACAATTTTGTCTTCTCCATATTACCATATCTCTAGAGTCAATAATTTTCTATGAGGAACTACTGAACTCAATCACTTGCTGCCGTTACTCAACAGTTTTCTGCTGAGGTCTATCCCGTAGAGTTAGTCAAATTGGATCAGTGATCGATTTCTAGGTTTCGTCGTAAACCTAATTGGTTACTTCCAATTACGTAAATCAATAGTTCAAACCGCACTCAAAGGTAGGGCATTTCCCATTGATATAGGAACTTTTGTACCAGAAACAATAGTATCTCCAATTATAGCCCCTCTGGGATGTAAAATATATCTCTTCTCACCATCCCCATAGTGTATGAGACAAATGTATGCATTTCGATTAGGGTCGTATTCTATGGTTACGATTCTACCAGATATGTCTTTTTGATTCCGTCGAAAATCGATTTTACGGTATAGGCGCTTATGACCTCCCCCTCTATGCCTTGCGGTAATGATTCCTCTGGCATTACGACCTTTACCACAACGGTGCCGTCCATGGATCAATTTATTTCGTGGATTGGATTTCACTTGCCTGTCTACGGTTCCCTTGCGTGTGCTCGGGATAGGTGTTTTGTATAAATGTTTCGCCGTATTATTAAGTATTCTCCTTTAGTTCTTTTCTCTATCTAGAAGTGGAATAGAATAACCCGGTTGAAGGGTAATGATCATACGTCTGTAATGCATTGTATGTCCCAGAATAGGTCCCATTCTTCTACCCTTTCCGGGTAGTCGATGGCTATTCACAGCTACTACCTTAACACCAAAGAAGAGCTCGACCCAATGCTTTATTTCTGTCTTAGTG